TCGATCGCAGACATTTCTGGAACACCTCTAACAGAGGAAGAAATAGTTCATTTTGAAAGAACTTATTGTCGACCTCTTTCAGATATGAATCTACCCGATTCAGAAGGGAAGAACTTGCATCAGTATCTCAATTTCAATTCAAACATGGGTTTGATTCACACTCCATATTTTGAGAAATATTTACCATCCGAAAAGAGGAAAAAGGGTAGTCCTTGTCTAAAAAAATCCCTCGAGAAAGGGCAGATGTATAGAGCCTTTCAAAGAGATAGTGCTTTTTCAACTCTCTCAAAATTGAATCGATTCCAACCATATATACCATGGTTCCTTACCTCGACAGGGCACAAATATCTAAAATTCATATTTTTAGATACTTTTTCAGACCTAGTGCCGATACTAAGTAGCAGTAAAAAATTTCAAAAATGTATATCCATTTTTCATGATATTATGCATGGATCAGATATATTATGGCGAATTCTTAAGAAAAAATTGTGTCTTTCACAATGGAATCTGATAAGTGAGATTTCGAGTAAGTGTTTACATAATCTTCTGTGTGAAGAAATTATTCCTCGAAAGAATGAGTCACCATTGACATCGACACATCTGAGATCGCTAAATATTCGGGAGTTCCTCTATTCAATCCTTTTCCTTCTTCTTGTTACTGGATATCTCATTCATACACATCTTCTCTTTGTTTCTCGATTCTATAGTGAGTTACAGACAGAGTTCGAACAGGTCAAATCTTTCATGATTCCATCATATATGATTGAGTTGCAAAAACTTCTGGATAGGTATCCTACATCGGAACTGAATTCTTTCTGGTTAAAGAATCTCTTTCTAGTTGCTCTGGAACAATTAGGAAATTTTCTAGAAGAAAGACGAGGTTCTGCTTCTGGCGGCAACATGCTAGGGGGTGGTGGTCCCGCTTATGGGGTCAAATCCATACGTTCGAAGAAGAAAGATTTTAATCTCATCGATCTACTAAGTATTATACCAAATCCCATCAATCGAATCGCTTTTTCGAGAAATACGAGACATCTAAGTCATACAAGTAAAGCGCTCTATTCCTGGATAAGAAAAAGAAAAAACTTCAATAGTGATTGGATTGATGATAAAATAGAATCCTGGATCTCGAACAGTGATTTGATTGCTGATAAAGAAAGAGAATTCTTGGTTCAGTTCTCTACCTTAACGACAGAAAAAAGGATTGATCAAATTCTATTGAGTCTGACTCATAGTGATCATTTATCAAAGAATAACTCTGGTTATCAAATGATTGAACAACCGGGAACAATTTACTTACGATACTTAATTGACATTCATAAAAAAAATCTAATGAATTATGAGTTCAATACATCCTGCTTAGCAGAAAGACGGATATTCCTAGCTCATTATCAGACAATCACTTATTCACAAACCCCGTGTGGGGCTAGTAGTTTTGATTTCCCATCTTATGGGAAACCCTTTTCGCTCCGCTTAGCCCTACCCCCTCCTAGGGGTATTTTAGTGATAGGTTCGATAGGAACTGGAAGATCCTATTTGGTCAAATACCTAGCGACAAACTCTTATGTTCCTTTCATTACAGTATTTCTGAACAAGTTCCTGGATAACCATCCTAAGGGTTTTCGTATTGATGATAGTGAAGAGAAAATCTTTGATGATAGAGAGGGTACCATTTACAGTCTTTTACCTAGTAACGATAGTCAGGATAGTTACTATAGTTACGATAGTGATGATAGTGACGATTTCGACCGTGACCTTGATAGGGAGCTGAAGTTTATAACTATGAAGGATGTGCTACCTAGGGATATGATTCCGGAAATAGACCGATTTTTTATCACCCTTCAATTCGAATTAGCAAAAGCAATGTCTCCTTGCATAATTTGGATTCCAAACATTCATGATCTGGATATGAATGAGTCGAATGACTTATCCCTCGGTCTATTAGTGAACTATCTCTCCAGGGATTGTGAAAGATGTTCCACTAGAAATATTCTTGTTATTGCTTCGACTCATATTCCCCAAAAAGTAGATCCCTCTCTAATCGCTCCGAATAAATTAAATACATGCATTAAAATACGAAGGCTTCTTATTCCACAACAACGAAAGCACTTTTTCACTCTTTCATATACTAGGGGATTTCACTTGGAAAAGGAAATGTTCCATACTAATGGATTCGGGTCCATAACTATGGGTTCCAATGTACGAGATCTTGTAGCACTTACCAATGAGGCCCTATCGATTAGTATTATACAAAAGAAATCTATGATAGACACGAATATAATTAGATCTGCTCTTCATAGACAAACTTGGGATTTGCGATCTCAGATAATATCGGTTCAGGATCATGGGATCCTTTTCTATCAGGTAGGACGGGCTGTTTCACAAAATGTACTTCTAAGTAATGGCTCCATAGATCCTATATCTATCTATATAAAGAAGAAATCATGTAACGAGGGTGATTCTTATTTGTACAAATGGTACTTCGAACTTGGAACAAGCA